ATAAATCCCTAACTTTAGGTCTTTTTTAAATTGATTGATTCAATTGTGAAATAAAATATCACGACGTATGTATCTAGGGAACAGTCGCTTCAAAGTGAATTCTCCCTAGATACATCTATTCAATTAAATTATGAATCTATGCTGATTCCGAATATATATATGAATTGTCCTAAATATTCAAAACCCTTTTTTTGGCCTTTTTCTAAAAAAAACATGAAAAAAATACAATGGATTTAAAACTTATTTTTCGGTAAATCAATTACGAAATTTTTTTCTAGAATCCCTAAAATTTGTTTGACATCTTCTATGCGAAAATGCTCCATTTTCATAAGATCTTCTTGGCTGTTATTCAAAAGGTCCAACAATGTATATATATTGGACCTTTTGAGACAATTATAGATCCTGGGAGGCAATTCTGATTGGTCAATAAAAATCGATTTCAACGCCATTTTTTTTTTTTTTTTTGTTAGTTTAGCCAATTTATCATAAAAGGTAAAAGGGGGTAAAGGAAACATGTGTTGATTGTCCTCTAAATTTAGATTTTCTTCTTTGGTATGTAAAAAGGGAATCAATAAATCAATCAAATTCCGGGAGGCTTCGTGAAGTGCTTCTTTAGGAGTTAAACTTCCATTTGTCCATATTTCGAGAAATAGTATTTCTTTGTTATCATTTTCATAAGAATGAATACTATGATTCGCATTTCGAACAGGCATGAATACAGGATCTATAGGATAACTTCCATCTTGAAAGGTATTTGGCGCTTTTATAAGATATCCGCGATTCTTCTCTATTTGTAATCCAATAACCAACTCAATGGGTTCTGTCAAGCTAGCTATATGCTGTGTATTATCGACGATTTCTACATAAGGCGGTAAGATGATATCTTGAGCAGTTACATATCCAGGGCCTCTGACACAAATAGACGCCTCACAAGTTCCATAGAGATTACTTCTCAATACGATTTCTTTCAAATTCATTAAAATTTCATGTACTGATTCTTGAATACCCGTTATCGTAGAATATTCGTGTGATATTTTCTCAGATTTTGCGCGTGTGATACATGTTCCTTCGATTTCTCCAAGCAAAGCCCTTCGCATCGCAATGCCTATTGTGTCTGCTTGACCTTTCATAAGCGGAGACAGAATAAAGCGCCCATAAAAAAGACGCTTACTGTCTGCTGCTGATTCAACACACTTCCACTGTAGTGTCCGAGTAGATACTGTTATTTTCTCTCGAACCATAATAATATTATTTGATCAGATCATTGAATCATTTATTTCTCTTGTTTCTCTTACTATTCAAATATCTTCCTTTTTTATTTCTACACACGTCTTTTTTTCGGGGGTCTACAGCCATTATGTGGCATAGGGGTTACATCCCGTACGAAAGTTAATAGTATACCACTTCTGCGAATAGCTCGTAATGCTGCGTCTCTTCCGAGACCTGGACCTTTAATCATGACTTCTGCTCGTTGCATACCTTGATCTACTACTGCACGAATAGCATTTGCCGCTGCGGTTTGAGCAGCAAACGGTGTCCCTCTTCTTGTACCTCCGAAGCCACAAGTACCGGCAGAGGACCAAGAAACCACCCGCCCGCGTACATCTGTAACAGTCACAATGGTATTATTGAAACTTGCTTGAATATGAATAACCCCCTTTGGTATTTTACGTGTACTCTTACGTGAACCAATACGTCCACGTGAACCCCTTTTCGGTATAGCTTTTGCCATATTTTATGATCTCATAAATTTGAGTCAGAGATATATGGATATATCCATTTCATGTCAAAACAGATTCCCTATTTGTATATCAGGTCTTTAACGAGTTTGATTATCCTTGTCTTTGTTTATGTCTTGGGTTGGAACAAATTACTATAATTCGTCCCCGACGACGGATTAGTCGACATTTTTCACAAATTTTACGAACGGAAGCTCTTATTTTCATATTTGCCACTCCTTACTTTAATTTTGAATCCACTTTTTGGAAGAAAATAAGTTTCTTGAAATTTTCGATTTCGAATCGTATTCCTACGAAAGAAATGGTGAAGTTAAAAAACACCTAATCTTTCGAATCTTTGTTGCGGAGTCGATAAATTATACGACCTCTGGTTGAATCATAACGACTTACTTCAATTTTTACTCTATCTCCTGGCAGTATCCGTATAAAACTACGTCGGATCTTTCCTGAAACATAACCTAGAATCATATCTTCATTATCTAAACGAACCCGGAACATACCGTTGGGAAGCGATTCAGTAATTAAACCTTCATGAATCCATTTTTGTTCTTTCATTCCAGGTAAAACCCCCTTGAAGTATCAACTAGTGGAGGAAGAACCCTATTAGAGAACCCACCCCTTCTCTTTTCTTTTTCACAAAAAAGAAGTTTCATATCGGATATTAGAAAGATTACCATATATAACACAAAATTTCTCCGCCTATTCTTTCTAGTCGAGCCTCTCGGTCTGTCATTATACCTCGAGAAGTAGAAAGAATTACAACCCCCATCCCACCTAAAATTCTAGGAATTCTTTGATAGTTAGAATAGATTCGTAGACCCGGCCGACTTATCCGTTTTAAATTTAAAAGATTTCTATAAGTCCTTTTCCTATTCCTTCTATGTCGTAGGGTTAAAACCAAAAAATATTTGTTGTTCTCTCGATGTTTTCTCACATTTTCGAGAAAACCCTCTCGTAAAAGTATTTTAACAATACTTTGGCTGATATTAGTAGATGCTACTCGAACCACGCTTTTTCTATACATATCGGCATTTCGTATAGAAGTTATTATGTCAGCAATAGTATCACTACTCATGATTAATTAAAATTATTGGTGCCTCCAAATTTCGATATAATCAACATGTTTTTCTTTTTTTTTTTTTTACGTGTTTGTTTATAAATATTAATTTTGAAAGGTATATACGTGAGAGAAAATCTACTAAATGAATCTTAATCTATTTCTTTTAAATACCCTACTATAACTATAACCATATCGTGGTCTTATTTTATAATACCTCGGGAGCTAATGAAACTATTTTAGTAAAATTGAACTGTCTCAATTCTCGGGCAATCGCACCAAAAACTCGAGTTCCTTTTGGATTTCCTTCTTGATCAATCACAACTGCAGCATTGTCATCATATCGTATTATCATACCGTTGTCACGTTTAAGTTCTTTACAAGTACGGACAATTACAGCTCTGACCACTTCTGATCTTTCTAGAGGCATGTTTGGAACTGCGTCTTTGATCACAGCAACAATAACGTCACCAATATGAGCATATCGACGATTGCTAGCTCCTATGATTCGAATACACATCAATTCTCGAGCCCCGCTGTTATCTGCTACATTCAAATGGGTTTGAGGTTGAATCATATCATTTTTTTATCTGTTTTTTACAATACAAAGGTCGAAGAAAAAAAGAAATATTATTTGTCCAAAAAAAGAAACCTGCACCCACTATTTTTAAGTAAGGCCTATTTCTTTTTTATCCCAAAATGATAAATTGAGCTCGTATAGGCATTTTGGACGCTGCTATTGAAATAGCCCTTCTGGCTATAGTTTCTGTTACTCCACCCATTTCATAAAGGATTCGACCTGGTTTAACAACCGCTACCCAATATTCGGGAGAGCCTTTACCTGAACCCATACGTGTTTCTGCGGGTCTTACTGTAACCGGTTTATCTGGAAATATACGAACCCATATTTTTCCACCGCGACGTGCATTTCGTGTCATTGCTCGTCGACCTGCTTCTATTTGTCTAGATGTGATCCAAGCGGGTTCAAGTGCCTGAAGAGCGTATTTACCAAAACAAATAGTATTACCTCGATAAGATATTCCCTTCATTCTTCCTCTATGTTGTTTACGGAATCTGGTTCTTTTGGGGTTATAGTTGATGGTTTGTTTTGAATTCCATCTCTACTACAGAACCGGACGTGAGAGTTTCTTCTCATCCAGCTCCTCGCGAATAAAATAAATTCAAATTAAAGATTTTGAGTTCAATTTGAATTCTATTCAGATATAATATTATGCATAGATGTATTTATATTTAATTTTAATAACTGAATCATGGATTTCATTTAATCTAGATCAAATCTTATTAATTTGTATATCTTGATTTGTCTATTTTGTTTGTATAGATATATATAATAATAATAATGAAATTAAATATATATATTAATAACTATTAATATTAATAACTAAACTATTTTTTCTTCTATTTATCGATATTAGAATGTTAAAAGGAATCTTTTTTTTGTTTTACTCTTTATCGTATTGGATTGACCCAAATTTAGCAATCCAAGAAAATAAAGTTTTCGCGGGCGAATATTTACTCTTTACATTTCTATTTCAGTTCTATCATTCGTTCATAACTTTTCCGAATAGATGAATTGGTCTCTGGTCGGTTCCGCCATCCCGATCAATGAATCATTCAAATTCATTTTCATAGAATCTTTTGAATTCACAGGTTCCGTCGTTCCCATCGCTTCTTATTTAATGGTTAGGTCTGAATTCTACAATGGAGCTATTAGTTCTTGAGTCAATATTCTTAGTCTTTATTGGCTCGAAGCTCTTTATTTTTTGTTCGATGAGCAGATCCATTTAATGATGAATCCGTATTGATGCTTTATTACACAGATTTTTTATGAGATGACTCATAGACCTTACATATTGGAATTATATATCATCAATATTTTCTTTCTTCCTCTCATCCTTCCATTTATCCATACCCTTTCTTTTTTTTATTATTAACAATTTAGAAGCAGATTTTTTAAATAAAAAAGATTTCAGTTGCTACAACAACATGAACAATATATCATATCTTGACTGGTTCTTTGGATCCAGATAATACGAAGTGATGAGTTGGTTATTACTTCTATAGTTATTTGTTTATACTATGGGGCTGGTTTTTATACTAACCCTCAAAAAACCAACGAGTCACACACTAAGCATAGCAATTTTATCAAAAGATTAATTTAATTTTTATTAAACCCTATAGAA